GTGTATGATATATCCTACAAGACTTGTATCTAATCAAAAACTAAATTGTAGTTTGTAAAAGCGTAGGATGAATAAAAAAAATAATGAATTTTTGAATACCTAAAAAAAAAGGTAGGTGTCAAACGGACTCTCTCTTTTGGGGAGTAGAGTTGGGGATAGAGGGACTTGAACCCTCACGATTTTAAAAGTCAACGGATTTTCATCTTACTATAAATTTCATTGTTGTCAGTATTGACATGTAAAATGGGACTCTATCTTTATTCTCGTCCGATTAATAAGTTCCACCAAGGATCTATCAGACTATGAAGTGAATCATTTGATCACTGAATAGTTGATTTTTTCTTAAACTTCGAATTGATTCACAACATTCCTATTTTGTTTATAAAAAAATAGAAATCGAGATTCAGGTCGTCATTTTTGAGATCTTTTGTGTTACCTATATTGTCTAAATATAGGTTTTTCTCCTTTCATCCTTTTTTGAATTTTGAAAGTTTTCGATCGAAGGATTCCTTTATCAACACAATATCAACACAAGGTAGTGAACTCCATTTGTTAGAACAGCTTCCATTGAGTCTCTGCACCTATCCCTTTTTTCTCGTTTTCTAAACTCCGGTTTGTTCGCGTAAACCAGGATTTGGCTCAGGATTGCCCATTGTTAATTCCAGGGTTTCTCTGAATTTGAAAGTTATCACTTAGTAGGTTTCCATACCAAGGCTCAATCCAATTAAGTCCGTAGCGTCTACCGATTCCGCCATATCCCCTTTTGATTAGGATCTCATTATGATGTCTTTCCACTTTTTCTTATGCCGAAACCTTGGAATTCATTACATATAGATACTTATTTTATTTCTTTGGTATCTTCTTTCATTTTTTTGAGCCCCATCCATATTTATTTAGTCTAATCAACAAAGATTATATCATCTTTGTATTTGCAATTCAATATGGTTATATATTACATAACATATATATGTTATGCCTTTTCTCATCTTTGTCTTAAATTTTAAGAAATAGTCGAACGGTCAATTCTTTTTTTTTTTTTGAACTTTCATGAAAAGAAATTTATGATTATTATTGAAACTTAGAATTCTACAATGTGCAATGGAAAAAGATTATATATAAGTCTACTTCATAGATTTGAAATTCGAATAATTATAAAAAATTCTATTCGAATATTAATTCTAATAATTCTATAATATTATAAATAAACTAAAAAGAAAAAAAAGTATAAAATAATAATAATAGCATGAGGTTAGAACAAAAAAACAAGAATTTCAAATCAGATATCATTTAACTTAAAAAAAAAAAAAGATTTTTGATCTAATTCAGATTTTCTTATTTAGAAACTTATGAAATCAAAATTAGAAGTCGATATACTGCTATATCTATAATTAAGGTATGTTTTATTATTTAATGATAGTACTATTTATTTGAGCTATATCTGTTCTAGAATATATAGAATATTATTAATTCTAAATAGATAAGGAAAAATATGAATAGAATAGTTACTTGATACGATCTAGTAGTTTAGTTAATTTGTATGCGTGCGCTATTTGATTTGAGCCCGCTTAGCTCAGAGGTTAGAGCATCGCATTTGTAATGCGATGGTCATCGGTTCGATTCCGATAGCCGGCTTTTCCATTTTTTTTCGTTTTTTTACATGATTTTTAATGTACTTTAAAAATCAAAGAAGATTGAAAAGACTTCTTGCACCTTTTTCCAAGAGTTACCACTCCATATTATGTCATATAAACGTCCATATAGGAATATATATTGGGTAAAAGAGTTAGATCTTTGCAAAATAAATCAAGAAAATAAAGGATTTTTTTTTTGATTTATTTGATTTATATATATTGTATATACAATAAAAAAAATTGGTATATTGAGAGAATATATCTTCTTACTCTTTGTATTCCAATAGTTTATTGGAGTGGATTTCACGTCATTTATCATTATCATTTAGTTCAGTTTTAATTTTGTTTAGTTTTGTACAATTTCAATAAAAAAAGGAGTCTTTATGTCACGTTACCGAGGGCCTCGTTTTAAAAAAATACGCCGTCTGGGGGCTTTACCGGGACTAACTAGTAAAAGGCCTAAGGCAGGAAGCGATCTTAGAAACCAATCACGCTCCGGAAAAAAATCTCAATATCGTATTCGTTTAGAAGAAAAACAAAAATTGCGTTTTCATTATGGTCTTACAGAACGACAATTACTTAAATATGTTCGTATCGCCGGAAAAGCCAAGGGGTCAACAGGTCAAGTTTTACTACAATTACTTGAAATGCGTTTGGATAACATCCTTTTTCGATTGGGTATGGCTTTGACTATTCCTCAAGCACGCCAATTAGTTAACCATGGACATATTTTAGTTAATGGTCGTATAGTTGATATACCAAGTTATCGCTGCAAACCCCGAGATATTATTACAGTGAAGGACGAACAAAACTCTAGAACTTTGGTTCAAAATCTTCTTGATTCGTCTGCCCCTGAGGAATTGCCAAATCATCTTACTCTTCACACATTCCAATATGAAGGGTTAGTCAATCAAATAATAGATAGGAAATGCGTCGGTTTGAAAATAAATGAATTGCTTGTCGTAGAATATTACTCTCGACAGACTTAATAAACCTAACTTAAGTAAAAAAAAAATAACTAAAAACAAGAGTTCGGCCAACTCCCCTTTGCCCTCTTTTTTGATTAAAAATAAAAAGGCACGAGGTAAAGGATTTTGTTGGGGAATCTTTTTCCTATTCATGTATCAGAGATTGGTAGAGAGATTTGGATCCCTTGTTTGCTATTTTCGATATCAAAGAAATTAGGAATAGAGAATCTATTTCAAAATCAAAACAAGGTAGATTTTATATCGATTCTTTTTTATTTGATTTGATACATTGTGGTCAATCACGTAAGATTGGTGAATTAGTTGAAAGTACGGAAAGAGAGGGATTCGAACCCTCGGTAAACAAAAGTCTACATAACAGTTCCAATGTTACGCCTTCAACCACTCGGCCATCTCTCCGACATCAGGATTATGACTGAGTACCTGGGTGAATAGCGAGTTATTCATCGTTTTTTAGATTATGGTTAATAGATACCTTTTTTGACCGGAAAATTTGGAAGTAGATAGAAGGTTTTTTTTTAATGAATCCGCTTTTATGTTAGTTCGTACTATACAATTCCTTTGTTTGTGAGAAAATTTTCTCACAAAAGAAAAGGTAAAGGAAATAAAAAGAGTTATACAATGGATTACTACCTATGCCAAGATCGCGTATAAATGGAAATTTTATTGATAAAACCTTTACAATTGTAGCCGATATCTTATTACGAGTCATTCCGACAACTTCCGGAGAAAAAGAGGCATTTACTTATTACAGAGATGGTGCGATTTGATTATCATTATTTTTTTTATTTCTCGCTGATTTGGAATAGAAAGAAAAACGAGTATTGAAAAAAATCTACGCTTTTGAAGGTGAAGTTTATAATATAAAAAAAGCAATCCCTTCTGTCATGTATCCACGATTAATGCAGCCTTAGATGCTTCAATTGTGAATTCTAGTATTGAGCAAAAGGTTTTTTACCTATGGTTCCCGTATTACAGATCAATCCTACTACACTAATACAATATACGAATAGGAGGCATAGGGGAAGAAGCACTACGCCGAGAAATCAACAACACGAAAACTTTCTTCAAAATGATTCCCTTTCTTTCTTCTTTGGGATTGGGACTAATTCAAATGGTTGGAACAATAAACATCCATCTCGTTCGTACTTTGGATACCCGTATAACCATTGAAGACTGTTGAAGTGACTAATTCCTGGAAATTTAGGGGCGTTGAGAACAAAGAAATTTTTAGAGTTTCCTTTTTTATTTTTATCTAGCATGAACCTACTTGGTAGTAAGAAAAGATCTTTTGCAAGAAGGTTGGCTAGGGATTTCTTGTAAAAACATTAGCCCCGCTTAGTTCATAATGACATCACATTTTTCCATATATTATTTTCATTATGCACCTAAAGGAGGAGCCGTATGAGATGAAAATCTCACATACGGTTCTGAAACGGAGAATTCGTTAAAGCGAATGACGACCGTAACGGATGTCGGCTCAATCTGAAGGAAATTATGCGGAAGCATTACAGAATTATTATGAAGCTATGCGACTAGAAATTGACCCCTATGATCGAAGTTATATACTCTATAATATAGGCCTTATCCACACAAGTAATGGGGAACATACCAAAGCTTTAGAATATTATTTTCGGGCATTAGAACGAAACCCCTTTTTACCACAAGCTTTTAATAATATGGCTGTGATCTGTCATTACGTGCGACTATCTCCACTATAGAAAAAAGAACGAACAGCTAGTCAATGAAATACTAGAAACACAAAAAAAGGGCTTTCTACATAAGCATCGTCCAAAACGATTTTTTATCAGCTGTAGCAAATAAATAAACTTCATAGATCGAAATATGAAGTGAAGACTAGATATGCCTAAATACTTTCTTTTCTATGGATAAAAAAAGATTTAATTGATAGAGGAAGCACCGTAAAGATCAATTGGAAAGGTTTTGGACCGATACAACAAGAGCTGTTTATTTATATCATAATATGAGATAAATCTTAGGAATTTACTTATGTAATAGAGTGGATCCCCTAAGGTATTGAGCAGCGGTGTAGCATCAGATCCTAAAGACAGTAAGTCTTTTTCTTTTTTATGAAGTATGAAAAAAAGTCTTTTTCAAAGATTCTATATAAATTTTTATATGAAAGCGGGATAGTTACCTTTCAGAAAATTCGAATATCTAATAACAGTGGACATGCCTTTTTTTTCTGAAGGTAGGAGAAAAGATAAAACTTATTATATTAATTAATATATTAATTAAATCAAAATAAAAGTTTGAAACTCATGTAATTACTCTCTTTTGTTTAATCCAAGAAAAACCAAATATCTATAAGAAATATCATTCAATTAGACATTCAATTAGATATAAAATTAAAGTAGGTTAA